AGCTTAACACAAAAGAAGAAAAAGAAATAATAATAACCTGGTCCCGGGCATCTACCATTATACCCATAATGGTTGGCCATACTATTGCAATCCATAATGGAAAGGAACATTTACCTATTTATATAACGGATCGTATGGTAGGACACAAATTGGGAGAATTCGCACCTACTTTAAATTTCCGAGGACATGCAAAAAGCGATAATAGGTCTCGTCGTTAAATTTGGTTAGCTATTATTATTATAAATTATAATAATATTATTATATTATAATAAATAAATAAAATAATATATATATATAAATATTATATAAATATTTCATTTAATATTTATCATTGATTAGTAGAATTAGTAGGAGGCGCACTTTATGAAAACAGAAGTATACGCTTTAGGTCAACATATATCTATGTCTGCTCACAAAGCGCGAAGAGTAATTGATCAAATTCGTGGGCGTTCCTACGAAGAAACACTTATGATATTAGAACTCATGCCTTATCGAGCATGTTATCCCATTTTCAAATTAGTTTATTCTGCAGCAGCAAATGCTAGTTTCAATCTGGGTTCGAATGAAGCAAATTTAGTCATTAGTAAAGCCGAAGTAAATGAAGGTACTATCGTGAAGAGATTAAAACCTCGAGCTCGAGGGCGTAGTTTTGCCATACACAAACCTACCTGCCATATAACTATTGTAATAAAAGATATATCCTTAGGTGGATTAGATACCGACGCTATTACGTGGTCACAAAAAACGAAATGGAAAAAAAAAGATACAACTATGTCGTATTATGATATGTATAGTAATAGTAATGGGGGAACATGGGACAAAAAATAAATCCAATTGGTTTCAGACTTGGTACAACCCAAGGTCATCATTCCCTTTGGTTCGCACAACCAAAAAATTATTCTGAGGGTCTGCAAGAAGATCAAAAAATAAGAAATTATATCAAGAATTATGTACAAAAAAATATGAAAACATCCTCTGGCGTTGAGGGAATTGCGCGTATAGAGATTCAAAAAAGAATCGACCTGATCCAAATCATAATCTATATGGGATTTCCAAAAATATTAATTGAAAGTCGACCCCGAGGAATCGAAGAATTACAGATGAATTTACAAAAAGAATTTAATTCTGTAAATAGAAAACTTAACATTGCTATCACACGAATTGAAAAGCCTTACGGAAACCCTCATATTCTTGCAGAATTTATAGCTGGCCAATTAAAAAATAGAGTTTCTTTTCGCAAAGCAATGAAAAAGGCTATAGAATTAACTGAACAAGCAGATACAAAAGGAATTCAAGTGCAAATTGCAGGACGTATCGACGGAAAAGAAATTGCGCGTGTTGAATGGATCAGAGAAGGTAGGGTTCCACTACAAACCATTCGAGCTAAAATTGATTATTGTTCCTATACAGTTCGAACAATCTATGGGGTATTAGGTATCAAAATTTGGATATTTATAGACGGGGAATAATAAAATAAACCCTTATTTCCCTTTGCATTCTATCCGGCGATGGAACAAAAAGAGAAATTCATTCCTTATTTTTATTTTCTCTTCAATAAAAAAATGAACAAATAATTCTATAGGGTTTAATAAAAATTAAATTAATCTTTTGATAAAATTGCTATGCTTAGTGTGTGACTCGTTGGTTTTTTGAGGGTTAGTAACCAGCCCCATAGTATAAACAAATAACTATAGAAGTAATAACCAACTCATCCCTTCGTATTATCTGGATCCAAAGAACCAGTCAAGATATGATATATTGTTCATATTGTTGTAGCAACTGAAATACTTTTTCATTAAAAAATCCGCTTCTAAGTTGTCAATTCAATTCAATAGAAATAAAAAAGAAAGGGTATGGATAAATGGAAGGATGAAAGAAAGAAAGAAAAAGAATATTGATGATATAAAATTCCAATATGTAAGGTCTATGAGTCATCTCATAAAAAATCTGTGTAATAAAGCATCAATAAGGATTCATCATTAAAAGGATCTGCTCATCGAAAAATAAAGAGCTTCGAGCCAATAAAGACTAAGAATATTGACTCAAGAACTAATAGCTCCATTGTAGAATTCAGACCTAACCATTAAGTAAGAAGGGATGGGAACGACGGAACCTGTGAATTCAAAAGATTCTAGTGAAAATGAATTCGAACGATTCATTGATCGGGATGGCGGAACCGACCAGAAACCAATTAATCTATTCGGAAAAGTTATGAACTAATGATAGAACTGAAATAGAAATTGAAAGAGTAAATATTCGCCCGCGAAAACTTTATTTTCTTGGATTGCTAAATTAGGGTCAATCCAATACGATAATAATAAAGAGTAAAACAAAAGAAAGATTCCTTTTAACATTCTAAATCTAAAATAGATAAATATAAGAAAAAATAGTTATTTAATATATTTAGTTATCTATTATCTATACTATACAAACAAGATATACAAATTAATAAGGGATTTGATCTAGATTAAATGAAATCCATGAGTCAGTGGATTACTTATTAAATACATGTATATCTTAATTCAAATTATAGTATATCTGAATTGAATTCGAAATCTTTAATTTGAATTTATTTTGATTCGCGAGGAGCTGGATGAGAAGAAACTCTCACGTCCAGTTTTGTAGTAGAGATGGAATTCAAAACAAACCATCAACTATAACCCCAAAAGAACCAGATTCCGTAAACAACATAGAGGAAGAATGAAGGGAATATCTTATCGAGGTAATACTATTTGTTTTGGTAAATATGCTCTTCAGGCACTTGAACCCGCTTGGATCACATCTAGGCAAATCGAAGCAGGTCGACGAGCAATGACACGAAATGCACGTCGCGGTGGAAAAATATGGGTTCGTATATTTCCAGATAAACCAGTTACAGTAAGACCCGCAGAAACACGTATGGGTTCAGGTAAAGGCTCTCCCGAATATTGGGTAGCTGTTGTTAAGCCTGGTCGAATTCTTTATGAAATGGGTGGAGTAACAGAAAATATAGCCCGAAGGGCTATTTCAATAGCAGCGTCCAAAATGCCTATACGAGCTCAATTTATCATTTCGGGCTAAAAAAGAAATAGGCCTTAATTAAAAATAGCGGATGCAGGTTTCTTTTTTTGGACAAATAATATTTCTTTTTTTCTTTGACCCTTGTATTGTAAAAATAGATAAAAATAAAAAAATGATATGATTCAACCTCAGACCCATTTGAATGTAGCAGATAACAGCGGGGCTCGAGAATTGATGTGTATTCGAATCATAGGAGCTAGCAATCGTCGATATGCTCATATTGGTGACGTTATTGTTGCTGTGATCAAAGACGCAGTTCCAAACATGCCTCTACAAAGATCAGAAGTGGTCAGAGCTGTAATTGTACGTACTTGTAAAGAACTTAAACGTGACAACGGTATGATAATACGATATGATGACAATGCTGCAGTTGTGATTGATCAAGAAGGAAATCCAAAGGGAACTCGAGTTTTTGGTGCGATTGCCCGAGAATTGAGACAGTTCAATTTTACTAAAATAGTTTCATTAGCTCCCGAGGTATTATAAAATGAGACCACGATATGGTTATAGTAGGGTATTTAAAAGAAATAGATTAAGATTCATTTAGTAGATTTTGTCTCACGTATATACCTTTCAAAATTAATCTTCATAAACGAATACGTAAAAAAAAAAAAAAAAGAAAAACATGTTGATTATATCCAAATTTGGAGGCACCAATACTTTTAATTAATCATGGGTAGTGATACTATTGCTGACATAATAACCTCTATACGAAATGCCGATATGTATAGAAAAAGCGTGGTTCGAGTAGCATCTACTAATATCAGCGAAAGTATTGTCAAAATACTTTTACGAGAGGGTTTTATAGAAAACGTGAGAAAACATCGAGAAAACAACAAATATTTTTTGGTTTTAACCCTACGACATAGAAGGAATAGGAAAAGCACTTATAGAAATCTTTTAAATTTAAAACGGATCAGTCGGCCGGGGCTACGAATCTATTCTAACTATCAAAGAATTCCTAGAATTTTAGGTGGGATGGGTGTTGTAATTCTTTCTACATCTCGGGGTATAATGACAGACCGAGAGGCTCGACTAGAAAGAATAGGCGGAGAAATTTTGTGTTCTATATGGTAATCTTTCTAATATCCGAATTGAATATGAAACTTCTTATTTGTGAAAAAGAAAAGAGAAGTGCTGGGTTGTCGAATAGGGTTCTTCCTCCACTAGTTAATACTTCAAGGGGGTTTTGCCTGGAATGAAAGAACAAAAATGGATTCATGAAGGTTTAATTACTGAATCGCTTCCCAACGGTATGTTCCGGGTTCGTTTAGATAATGAAGATATGATTCTAGGTTATGTTTCAGGAAAGATCCGACGTAGTTTTATACGGATACTGCCAGGCGATAGAGTCAAAATTGAAGTAAGTCGGTATGATTCAACCAGAGGTCGTATAATTTATCGACTCCGCAACAAAGATTCGAAAGATTAGGTCTTTCCCTATTTATTTCGTAGGAATACCATTGAAAATTTCAAGAAACTTATTTTCTTCCAAAAAGTAGATTCAAAATTAAAGTAAGGAGTGGCAAATATGAAAATAAGAGCTTCCGTTCGTAAAATTTGTGAAAAGTGTCGACTAATACGTCGTAGGGGACGAATTATAGTAATTTGTTCGAACCCAAGACATAAACAAAGACAAGGATAATAAGACTCATTAAAGGCCTGATATACAAATAGGGAATCTGTTTTGACATGAAATGGATATATCCATATATCTCTGACTCAAATTTATGAGATGATAAAATATGGCAAAAGCTATACCGAAAAAGGGTTCACGTGGACGTATTGGTTCACGTAAGAGTATACGTAAAATACCAAAGGGGGTTATTCATATTCAAGCAAGTTTCAATAATACCATTGTGACTGTTACAGATGTACGGGGGCGAGTAGTTTCTTGGTCCTCTGCCGGTACTTGTGGCTTCCGAGGTACAAGAAGAGGG